CACAGAGTGTTTTTCTAATCTTCTTGAGTATAAAGAGGAATCTAAGGGAAGACACTTCATTGCGGGAAGCACCACACGCCTGCTTCCTCCTCTAAGCAAGCAATAGCCAGAGCTCTGAAGCTGAAGTGAGCCAAGCTCAAAAATCTTGAATGGCTTACTCACTCAAGCAGTAAGGCGACTCCGCGGGCTCAATCAGAGGTTCCTATGCAAAGCCAGCTATGAAGCGAATAAAGAGCAGTTCGCACTCTCGGTGGGATGGGTCGGGTTCGGTCAATGAAATGCCTTTTCCAAGCACGATCAGGCTTCAGGGTAGCTTCGGGGAGTGCTCTACGAGAAGGCATATGTGTTACATCTTGAGATATTTGTTTAGGGCAAACGGTCACCGCCATTTCTCGTATGAAAGGCTGGACTGTCGCAATCAAACTCTTCGCCTGCCGGATCATCTCTATCAACCGTCTCGGCCGCACCTTCTTCCGCATCTGTCTCAACTGCTCCTTGTGCGGGACTCTGGATACCTAGAAAGCTCCTCTGGGCAATCGTATTGGTTCCAATCAGCATTCCTAACCTCCGTCTTCCCCTGAGCGTCTGGACTGCACTGAGTGCCTGGACTGAAAGGATTCTCTTTCGCCATTTAGAACTTCCCCGTGGGAGCATAGCATAGTAGTGCAAGTGAAAGTCAATAATCAAAGACGTTGAAAAAAACCCTTGTGATCGATGTGGGCCCTTAGATAACAAAGTAGCGATAGGGCGCCTAATTCTGGTCATTTAGAGCATCTTCTCTTGATTCACTCAGAAATGACCCTTTCTCTGAAAAGCTTCAACTCAATCACTTGGACAGAGGGATTTGGCCTACCAACTGCAGGCTCTGGTGGGGGAACGGTATCCATTGCCTGCTGCCCCATCCCAATAAAACGTGTTTCTCAACCACCCCTGTTGACTTCGCACAAGCCAACCTTGCACTAACCCTAAAAGAAAAATCCAGTAGAAAATCCCGGTAGATCCTCTGCATGAATGGGCACGTTCTCCTGTAATAACCAAAGCTACCGTGGCTACTATGTTTGGGGCTATCGTGCTAACTATGATGCTCTGTGAGGCGGAGAACCCGGCTGAAAGAATCAACATTATAGGTGATCAGAAACGCAATCCTATCTCCAGAAAGAAGGACCTCTTTACTTCAACACAGAAATAGGGAACCACTCGATATCGGGACTCCAATCATGATCAAGGGCTTTCATTTCAAAGAAGACCACTTGTATCCCCCATGAATCACTTGAGAAAGCTGCCCTTTTAGCAACAAAAACCTGCCATGGAATAACTAATAGAATATACGCCTAAATCTCTTTTTTTCATTTCTGTAGATTGACACCCCTGCCCACACCCACGCCCAACTAAACTAATCCAGTGCTCTTGCTAGTTGCTAGGTATTTTACTTTTGATACATATGCGACCTCACCATTCACGACCCTTTCTTTCCTCAATAATTATGATAAGGGGCAAGCAAGGAAGCTGCCTGGGCTATAACCTACTGGCGGTTGTTGTGAGTGAAGAAAGGGTTCTATGCGGAGGGGGAAAGAAAGACGTACGGACGGGGAGAATGGTACTGTACTGGTTGCCTGGGAGATGGAACTAGAGTAGTTGGCTTTCTGGCTAGATATTGGCTTGTTGTTACGGTTAAAGGCAGCCCTTGATCCTAACCCTCGGAAGATACAGATGACTAGACTAGAGATTCAGTGGAGCCAGCCTTATTCAAACTAATGTCACTATCAGCTACTGTTGTAACAGCCCTACTTGAAGCTACTTCAAGCTACTACTACTTGCTTGCAAGCCATCACAAGCCTTATAGCTGCTGATCAGTCGAATCAGGCGCGGCAGCCGTTCCAAGGCTTTTATGCCACCGTTCAGGCCGATAGGAGAATGAGGCAAGAGACTCCGGGTTTTGCCTAAGGCGAGTAGCAGACTCTGGTTTCAGTGCACGTGTGGAAGGCAACTCTGTTTAGCCAGCAAGCATAGGAAATAAATCCCCCCGGGGAACTGACTATTAATGCTAATCCATTAGTTATAGCTCGAAGTTTGCCCTTAGTTGTCTCGAAGTTAGCTGCTGGGAATGAGTAGCTTGGGCAGTCTTAGTGAGTAGCTTGACTTGCTCATGTGGGACTTTGGAAAGAAAGTAACCAGGTCATTCATATACTAATCTTCTAATCCAGCTCGAGAAGTGTGTTTTTTTTAAGTAGATCGGGTCTACTTAAGTTCAAGCAGATGTGAAATTAGGGTGAGGTTGACTATTCTAGTCTACAGGCCACTTAGCTAAACTGAGTATCGACCAATGTGTAGCTGCCGTTAAAAGGCTATAAGTAACGGCATTCTCAGTGAAGATAACAGGATTCAAGCTTGCTTGTGTGTACGTGCTTGTTATAATAGCTGTAAATGAAAGAAGGGTACTAAGTAGCAGGGAATGCGGCTATTGTTCAAAATGCACCTGCTGATGCTGGTGTGGCTACTTGGCTTGGCTCGCCATGAAAGCGGATTCTTTCCAACAAGGGACTGACGTTACTCGACTGAAAGGAGAGGTTGTTTACATACTCGAGCACTTGTTGCGAGAGGTCCAACGGAGAGCACTTGTTGCGAGAGGGATTCGGATTAGCTCAATCTTTGACGATATTCTCCCCCACACCCGTTCGGTAGTCTACTTCGGTTACAACACTCTTTCCCCTACGATCCAGGGCTAGCTTTGCTTGCTTCCCTCTTCCTCGGGTAAGACCTTGATTCAAAGTAAAGGAATAAGAATTGGCGAATCGGCTTTCTTTGTCTATGAATAGGCTGCCAAAAATAGGTGTGTTTAGCCGCCGCGTGAAACTCTTCTCACGGTAAACGCGAGGGACGCTTAACTCACGGTTTACTTCGTTTATTCTGAGGGCCTTTGTTTTGATGAAAGAGGTACTGCTGGCTTTTGATGAGACGGGTACTGCCGGACTCCTTAGGTTGAAGGGGCAGGAGATTTCATATCGGTACATCAACTCAGCTAGGAGAGTTTTCTTTCCACTAAACCGAAGGAGATGGGTTGACTGAAGGAAAGAGTGCTTCTTCGACTTGTTAGAAGCCGGTACGAGTTGCCCCTAGGTGATCCGCACGGAGACTTTTTTGCCCAAGGCGGGTCGAGGTGTGATTTGCCCTGGGGTGTCAATACCCTTTGGTGAATCCACCCTATTCTTGATCCCTTTCTGTACCCAACATAAGATAGAGGTGCAAGAAATCGATAAGTGATAGTTGCAGATGAGATGTTGCAAGAGATGAGAAGGTAGAGCGTGCAAGCCATCTGTTCTCGTTCTGCTTTGAATTAGCTACTTTCAGGGAGAGTGGTGGGGATTTTCGACCTTTTGCCTCCACTGCTTCCACTTAAACTTCTCCTACACGGATTAGTCTAGTTTTTCCCCGAATCGAAAGCCAGTGCCGGCTAATGAGACATGCCATCCATCCCAATCCAATTGCTATTCTTGCTAAAGGATACCATAGACTGCTTTCTTAGTTATCAAAGCTGTTTTATCTTTCTGGCTGCTAGATGTCTAAACAGTGTCAAAAAGTTGACAAAACCCGTCTTTTTTCGTCTCTTTTTGCATGATTCCACAACGGGCGAAGAGTACTTGTGTTATGCTGACCACATTCATTCTACAACTGTTCAGCTATTAGTACGAGGGAACAAAGCCCCCCCTTTTTTCATTTTATAAAAAAAATAGAATCCGGAGAAAAACCTTCAAATAGAATCCGAATAGAAAGAAGCATTAGGGGTGAGAATGACGCCAAGTGCCCCGAGTAGCTACGGTATCCATAGTTCACTTTCTTTCCTGCATATGTAGGGTAAGTACTTTGTGCTTTCTTCGTCTAGCTCACACAAGGTGCAGAGTGGCGTGTTGACTCGAGTTCTTTGAACAAGCTCTCCACATCAATTCTGAATTGACGATGCAATGCTACTATTCTGCAGAAGACCGAAAGTGCCAAGAAGAAAGATTAGTGAAAGAGTTTTCTCGCTAGACGATTCTGTAGAAAATAAAGATCATAGATCTGGTGCGTCTTAGCATGTAACGGACTTTCCCCAATCGAGAAGAAGAATTTAATACAATCGAAGCACTCATTGCTGACGTTTACCGCTTTCTAGGCCCAACGCATAAACTTTACTGGAGTCCGAGAAGATCAAGAAAAATGCATCCGGTGGTGGTGATCAGGGCTGAATCTCATTCTTTTTCTTTCTAGAAGCATACGTCAGGTGTACTGACTCAATCAACCTATCGGCCTACAAAGGCTCTCCATTCTATATCCCTAGCCCTACATTACCACTCTTACCATTATCTTAAAGATAAGATAAGGACCAATGGCAAGCAGATTCAAGTCAGTCGGTCATAAGTATTTAACAAAGACAATTGTAAGGAAGATTTGCCTCCCTATTACTTCAAACTGAAACAGAATCAAGGGAGATATGAAAGAAATGAAAAGAAGATGTCAGTCCCTCTCACTTGAACAAGATTACTAATAAGAAAGAGAAGAGAAGGACCAACGGCCAGTAAGTTCATCCTATCCACCACTTGAAAATGAACACAGGAAAGGGAATAAGAAAGAATAAACTGCTGACGCAGCTGAAACGCACTAAAAAGGAGAATATACTCTCGCTTTTTCGTTCCGAGGAATGAGAGGAGGTATCCAAGTAGTTAGCGAGACTTCAAGACCAGCAGCCGATAAGAAGGTCAGAGTCACAATCGCTTTCTCAATTGACACTGCGCCAGAATCTACCACCCCATTCATTGACTATCTCACCTCACCTCCCATGGGTCTGGGCGCTTAGCAGCCCCTACTTTCACATTTCTTCCTATGAAACTACTTGGTCTACTTCCATTTAGACTGAGATGGCATCTCTTTCGACGGATTGATCCGGACTTCCCCACTTCAACACTCGCAGGAAAGAAAGAAAAGACCAGAATCCTACTGAAGCTGCTAACAGAGACTGAGCAGAT